TTCAAGATCAAAAAACAAATAAAAAAGAAAAAAAGGGTGTGGATAAATAATATTTTCATCGATTTTGGATCGGATTTGGCGGCATGGCCAAGCGGTAAGGCAGGGGACTGCAAATCCTTTATCCCCAGTTCAAATCTGGGTGTCGCCTGATCAACAAAATACTTAGAATTTCTTATTCTACTGATAGAATAGAACTCGACAAATTCTTGCCCTGCATAAGCAAAGGCAAAGGACGGAGCTTGTCGATACTTGATTTATAGAATACATAGTTCTATAAAAGACTGTAAGTTGTTTTCTCAAAATCTGGTTCTGTTTGGGTTCTGGGTAGCGGCCCAAACAGATATCCCAATAGGGATGAGGTAAGGCTTACTTATTAATTCCAGAACTACGAAAGTAAGAGGTCAGAAATCTTGGTATCCAAAGGTTCCTAAAGGACATTCCATTTTTGCTCCTAGGATTGAAGAAAAGATTATATGAAAGACTATCAAGACTTCCTAATTATCTTACACTACCTACACTAACGTAGGGTCTACTGACTCTGTCTGGAATTAGATTGGATAGACTGATGGGAAATCAATTTAGGAGTTGTGGAAAGGACTGAAGATACTTTGTATCCATACTTACGAGAGACTCCGAGTACTCAAACATTCAATCAGGATGGTTGGTCGGCTCTTATCTTATAGAATAACAGAGTCAAAGTAAAAAAAAAAAAGATTTCTTTGGTCGTGTAAGGAGATTACAAAAAAAATGTATGTAATAATGGTAGTGATGTCTCCCCATTCTTTCACAGAAAGAAAGACAGTAAGGCTTAGATCAAATAGGAAATGTAGGTATCCAATAGATAGTTATCTATCTTGATGGTATATTTTTTTTTTTTTTTGCTTATGAAAGAAAGGTAACAAAACAAACAATAGGTCTTACTATTCCCACATGTTCCATCAGGAGCATTCCTTTGCAATTTGCAAGGAAAAGGTGTGTGTATCATATTTTTACTTAATACTTCCCAATTCTACCAGAAATCCTATAAAGAATCTGTTACGAGTGGATTCATTGAATTGGTTCATCAATAGCCTTAAGTCAGAATCCTATTTTTACTCTGCGCCATTGATTCTACTATGATTATTGATCAATAATGGAATAATTCCTTCATAGAAATAGGAGATATAATTCACATGGATATAGTAAGTCTCGCTTGGGCTGCTTTAATGGTAGTCTTTACATTTTCCCTTTCACTCGTAGTATGGGGAAGGAGTGGACTCTAGGTATATTAATAATTGATTGAGTAATCGATTGAGTAATCGATTGAGTAATCGATTGAGTAATCGAATTGTATCAATTGTTTAATTGATCGTTTTGCATTGATCGTTTTTCGAAGCTTTATTTTTAAAAAGCTTGTCTCTCTTTCAAAATTATACTGGAAAGACAATAATGAATAATAACCATTCGATCAAACAACGAATGATTACTATAGTTTAGTTGTATTTCAAAACTCAAATCTACGCATGATAGGAAATTTTTTCCAACCGAATTCCTCCTAAATATTCTGTTTGGATAAACCTGTTCTTACCAGAATTATGGATATTACAACGAGAAAAAACCAATCCCTAGTTTTTTCTTTATTTGTTTCTCTCTTTCTTTACTTTCACTGTTCTAAGAACAAATCGTTCTGCTATTAGATTATGACGATACTTACTTTCTACTGGAAGTGACTAGTGGTTGTCCAAAGAGGTTCTACACATAATAAAATTAGATCTTTCTTCCGCTGAGTGATCCACCACATATCATACATTTAACATTTTAGACTCCTAGAGATTTTTTTATGCTTTTTTGACTCATCTCATGTCATGTTTAAGCATGAAAAATGGTCCGAGTCCCCTTTACTTACTTCCTTTCAAAATCTGAAGAAGTTACCATAGAACTTCGTAAATGATCTGTTAATGGCTCAATCAATGACTTCTTGGGATGGGAAATCAAAAAAATTCCTTGGTTTTGTTTTCTTTTGCTATAGTATATTCCTATACTATTCTTCCTCTATTGATTCTTTTGATGGATCCCGGAACCTATATATAAAATTATAAGAAACCTAGGAATTAGAAGAATTGGCCTTCGATTATTTTGGGTTGATCGAAATCGAGTGGATGTAGCGAAAAAAAGAAATAGAATTAGACTGCTATTTCGATGTACTAGTCTACTATTTAGATTAGATGTACATCTAATACATCATATACATACATATTGTAAATTGATCTATATAAACCCTCCATTTAGATAAAGTCTATATCTGTATACAATACAACTTTATATGATAATATCATTGTATACAATATTAGATAATATAAAATACTCTAAAGTGTGGTAGAAAGGACTATATATAGTCCTTTCTACCACACTTTATGATTCCAACCAGATCATTTCATTTAAGACTTGGAATTTTCTTTTAATCCCTTTCTTTCATTTCTTCAATCATTGAAAAAAGGATTGATAAGAACTAATAATTCAGATTCAAATTAATCATTTTGACTGACTGTTTTTACGTAGATAATAAGTAAAAAAGCAGTAGGAACTAGAATGAACAGTGCAGTAGCAATAAATGCGAGAATATTTACTTCCATAATTTCATTATTTATTTATTTTTTTCTTCGCAATAACTCGGGATGTAATCCCATAGAGATGAGAAATTTAACTCCTGTAAATTCATTGGGATGAATTGATCCTGATGATACTGAATAGGATCAATATTATGAATAACAATATCTGATCTATCAAATCGATTCATCGTCGAGAATTGAATAGTATAACATGGGAAGATCCTTTATCCATACTAATTACGATACGAAATGGGATTTTTTATTGGATCAGGAATCCCATTGGATTTTTCATCCTCTTCCACTTTTTCTTTTCTATAACCTACTGTCTTCCTTATCTTATACAACTCTCCTTCCTGTGTATTATACTTACAATTATGAGGTATTATATGACCGGTATTCTATGGGTCACACACAGACCCAAACGAGGTGAGATGGAAAAAAAGGGATTAAATAAAAAAGATCAAATATTCCAACAAATTTACTGAAAAGGGTCCTTGCTCGGTCTTTTCTTTTATTTTATTAGTATCCTCTTTCTTGTATTTATTTGTACTGGAATGCATACATCAAAAATGATGTCTACAATTTGAATGAGAATGAGATAGATTGTTTACAATTAGTCATTGAGGATACACAAACAAAGTCAGAACTAGAAAAGGTGTGGTTTAACCTGAAAAGTACTCTGTCGGGGTAATTATGTTAAGTTCATTGTCCATCGTACAATAAACGAATACCATTTTTGTATGTACTCCCGGTAAAATAGGATCACTCTACTCCATTTCATTGATCAAGAACAATCGAAAAAGAAAGTAAGACGAGGATGATATCTCTAAAAATACTGAATATAGTAATACCACCAATTGTACTAATGTACATATGATATGTCTCTCCTTTATCAATCGGGAGTAGTGGAAAGATTTTAAATTCCCGTATCCATATTTGTGTGATGATAAATGCGAAATAAAAAACAAAAGAAATAAGGATCCCCACTGGGGATTAGATCTTGCTTCCTGTCCCCCTTTTCCGTGAAAAGAGAGAGATAAATTGATAAATTCACCGGATCCTAGTTCGGGACTGACGGGGCTCGAACCCGCAGCTTCCGCCTTGACAGGGCGGTGCTCTGACCAATTGAACTACAATCCCAGCGAGGTGTATGGCATACATATTCTTAATATTACATATTCTTAATGTAATCATAAGAACATTCTAGTCCTAGTCGTCGTATTGTAAGAAAGACAGGAATGATATACTGATATCATATCCACATATAATATGGGCTATAGTGAGAGTGACACGGATTACTAGTAACCAATAATTATTTTACGGCCAAAAGTGGATAATCAATCAGAAAAAAGAACTAAACTTTTTTGTTTGCTTTTCATGATACTTTACTTAATTAAGTAAAGTATCATGAATTAGATCCTTAGAAAGATCAGAAAGAGAAAAATAGGGATAGAGAAAAAAAATTGATCCTTTCTCTTTATTTCTACGGATTAGGCATTTCCATTTATGGAAGACAAATTGGTTATATCATATTCATGGAGCGGCGAATTATTGGGCCGAGCTGGATTTGAACCAGCGTAGACATATTGCCAACGAATTTACAGTCCGTCCCCATTAACCACTCGGGCATCGACCCAGGAAGAATTCATTCTAGGCTTATCGATAATCTATGATCAACTTCCTTTCATAGTACCCTACCCCCAGGGGAAGTCGAATCCCCGCTGCCTCCTTGAAAGAGAGATGTCCTGAACCACTAGACGATAGGGGCATATACGCCCGACCATCATCATACTATGATGATAGTATGAGCAGTTTTTTGGAATTGTCAATATAGTCTAATGGTATGACTAGATCCAAAAAATCTTTCCTACTTTCTTTTATGTTTTTATGTTATGATTTTTTAGAATTTTTTTTTCAAAAATTCAAAATAATAATCTTATTTTGGAGTAAATCCAATTTATTGTTCCTGAATGAACTCCTATGCATATACGTATATATTATGTACATATAGTACATATATACATATATGCAGTAGACTCATAATGAAAAAAAAATGGCTAATTCATGAATTGAATAAAACGGCCCTTTTAACTCAGTGGTAGAGTAACGCCATGGTAAGGCGTAAGTCATCGGTTCAAATCTGATAAAGGGCTTTTTTTCCACTAAACTCAAGTTTTAGCCTTCGTTTTTCAGCGGAAAATATCTCTATTATTTTTTCTAAAAAGAAAAGGATAACCACCATTATAACGAATTCTTATTATTCTGACTTTAAGTTAGGAAGTTGAACATTTATTGATTAGCAAAATGACTAATTGCACGTATTAGGAGTAGTCCACCTGTAGTGACATAGTAGTCCTCCTCATGTCTCATTATTCACAAATTTTTTGTCCTGGGACATAACAGAAATATTCT